CCCAAAACCAACTCAACTCATAGAATATAGAAGAAGGAAATTGATACATTTAGGACCAATTCATTATCTCTGCATTATCTCTAAATCAATCAATTGGGGTTGTTGTTCTGCCAAAAAGCGATTAGTCAGGCGACTCCACACACAAAACAAATACAAGAAAAGAATAGGTCCTAGATCTATGTGACTGTTGAAGTTTTTAGACAGAATCATGTCATGATTCTCACTTCATAAATTGACCGGTTTCGATATACCAACGCAAAAATATATCACTAACTCTTTAATCATGGACAGGAAAAGAGGAAAAAGGTCATATGTAATCCATCCACGAAGATTAATGAAGGAAGATGAGTATTTTATCCGAGATTTTACAAATACTGATTAGATCTATTGGAATGAATTATTGTTTTTTATTGTTTTTATTTTCCTGTCCCTATGTATTTACATGAACATGTGGTAATACTTTTGGACCAACCAACCGGCCAGTCTATAAACAAGTACTAATGAGGAAATGAAAACTATACTAAACTAAAATAGAATGTATTAGGGCTATACGGACTCGAACCGTAGACCTTCTCGGTAAAACAGATCAAACTGATTATTATCGAAATGATTCGAACTGTTTCAAAGACCCAACATGCATTTTGTTGCATTGGGCTCTTTCATAAACTGATGTAAAGATCAGTTAGTCCACCATATTTTTCTTTACAGGAAAATAATGAGATGGTTCCATGTGCTCTGATTCATCATTTGTATTCTGATCTAGGAGCAATACCAAAGTGTTTCAAAGAAGGGTTACCTTGACTTAGGTCTGCCTTCGGCCTAGATCAAACTAAGTTAGATGGAGTCTCTATCGCTACGCTGCAAGAGTCGAATATGAGACTTCATACACCTTAAAGTTCATAGGACGAAAAAAGGTTATTTTGAGGCCCTTATACTCATTATGCCTAGCATTGAATGGACTGGGTATTTACCTTATCAACTATCAAATCAATGGCGGGTTCTATTTGATTTGGCACCTGAATTCGCACCTGAATCGGACCGAACCCAATATTTGTCAGGCTATTGTTCTCTTGTTCCCTCGAATCTATGGAGTAAGACATCGATTTGTCAATAAGATCAATTATGTTTATTGCATAATGGGCTCCCCTGAAAAGCATTAGCGCACGTGTAAACGAGGTGCTCTACCTAACTGAGCTATAGCCCTTGTCATAGATATATTAACATATGGATAATTTCTTGTCAAGATGGATATTCCATAATCCCACATGATAGCTCTCTGATCCGTCTACTGTTAACAGATTGGTATTGCTTAGAAATAATATTCCACTTATAATCCTATAAGTGATGGGTCCTTTTTTTAGTGATAAATAACCTACTTAACTCAGTGGTTAGAGTATTGCTTTCATACGGCGGGAGTCATTGGTTCAAATCCAATAGTAGGTAGAACTTATTAGATACCGAAGTCAATTGAGTGATATCTAATAAGTTTTTCTACCCATTTTCTTTTTTTTCGTTATATCAGATTAGACTTGATTGTGTTCAATTGGCAGAATCAAAATGTGGTGTATAATAATACAGTTCTAAAGAACTTCTTTTGATTATTTTGATGTATTGACTTGACTAGGAGGAAATAGCATTTACAGCCTCTACTCGTGTCCTAGCTCGTCTGAGAGCTAGATTCGCTTCAATTGCTTGTCTCTTACCCTCAGCTCTACTCAAGTTAGCTTCAGCTATTTCAAGAGCTTGCTGAGCTTCTTGCGGATCAATGTCAGTACTCATCTCCGCATCATTTCCTAAAATGGTGATCTCATTATTACCTATTCTAGCGAAACCACCCATCAGAGCCACCGTTAACCATTGGTCGTTGAGGCGTATTCTCAAAAGACCTATATCTACAGCCGTGGCAATAGGGGCGTGGTTTGGTAATACGCCAATTTGGCCACTATTAGTAGATAAAATGATTTCTTTCACTTCTGAATCCCAAATAATTCGATTAGGAGTCAGTACACAAAGATTTAAGGTCATTTCTTCAATTTGCTCTCCACTTCTAAGTTCATAGCTTTCGCGGTAGCTTCATCGATGTTACCCACCAAATAAAAGGCCTGCTCTGGAAGACCGTCTAATTCTCCGGAAAGGATCAATTGAAACCCCCTAATTGTTTCTGCAAGACCAACATATTTCCCTGGAGAACCAGTAAATACTTCTGCCACGAAGAAGGGTTGTGATAAGAAACGCTCAATTTTTCGTGCTCTTGCTACAGTTAAACGATCTTCTTCGGATAATTCGTCCAACCCAAGGATAGCTATAATGTCCTGAAGTTCTTTGTAACGTTGTGAAGTTTGCTTAACTCTTTGCGCAGTTTCATAATGTTCCTCACCAACGATTCGAGGTTGTAACATAGTTGACGTTGAATCTAACGGATCCACTGCTGGATAAATACCTTTAGCAGCTAATACTCTTGATAGTACGGTAGTAGCATCTAAATGTGCAAATGTCGTGG